GGTAAGGTCCCGCTGAGTTCTTACTCCATATAGCGAAACTTTGATCTATTCCATAACATACAAATTGGAAAGTTATCCAGTAAACATAATTAAAATATTATATTCGTAGAAATGACGAAACAGATCCTTTGTTTCTTAATAATTTGAAGAATTAAATCTATTGATTGATTCATAGTCTCTGTCGTTCCTCCATAATATGAACTCTTACAAAGCAACAAAAAAGAAGGAATCAATCGATTTTCTGGATAATCCAATATTTATATGGATTTCTACGGATGAGACATCCTGCAAATTTTTTCTATACTAAATTAATAGAACCTTATTCTATAAAAACTCTGATGAGATAATAAATAAGGATTTGGATATTTGTAAAAATCTAATTTGCCTTTCAACCGGAACAGTAAAAGTTTTTTTGTTTGAATAATTTTTCTAAATTAGAAGTTTAAATTAATTGAATAATTAAAGAAGTTCTATTTGTTCAATGAATTTCTCCTCCCCTAACCCTTTCTTTTTGTTTGTCTACTACTTCTTATGAATCTAAACAAAGGAGTTCCAATAGACCCGGAAAGCAAGGAATAGTAATCTTTGACGAACAAGAGAAAAAATTATTATTATTTCGATACAAGACGACACAAGAAAAGGGTGGAAAATCCCTTTTCTTGTGTCGAATAGAAGATTAGGAAGACTAGTAATCCCTCCTAAAAGTATTTGTTCCTTTCATTTTTCCCATCCTTCCCTTGTATTCTCTTCCTTTATATTTGTATGCCTATAGTCTATTACTAGGAATGGGATACACGTAATGAATTCCAGACATCCCACAAACAAAACAAAAACAGTATAAACAAAAAGGTTTACAGAATTTTTTGATCATACATAAGTATCGATCGACAATAATTTGTTGCTTTTTACCAACTTGATGTTAAGGAATTTCTGGACCTAGAAATTCATTTCATACAATTGAACCTTTTCAAACTGTTTCTTTTTAAGAACCAAAAAAACTTGTGCCAAAATAACAGATGCCAAGAAGAACAAAAGGCCTTGGACACGTAATGGATCTTGAAGCACTATTTCTGCATCTCCCTGACCAAACCCTCCTACATTGGGATTGCTTGTTAATGGTTGATCAAGCTTGATGGATTCACCCTCTGAAACAAGAAGTTCTGGTCCTGGAGGTATAATATCAACCACTTGATGTCCATCCGATGCATCAACTATGGTTATTTCATATCCTCCTTTTTCTTTACGTACTATTCTGCTTACTATACCTGCTGATGTAGCATTATAGACTGTATTGTTACTCTTGCTCCCATCAGGATAAATCTGACCCCTTCCTCTGTTCCCACCTACATATATGGGATATTTTAAGAAGTGAACGTCTTTCCTCGTAGCAGGGTCGGGGGAAAGAATGGGAAAGGCGATTTCACTATATTTCTGACCGGGAACAGGACCTATCACAAGAATATTTCTTTTATTGGGACGATAACTCTGAAAAGACAGATTTCCCATCTTTTCTCTCACCTCGGGAGAAATACGATCGGGGGGGGCTAATTCGAATCCCTCGGGTAAAATAAGAACAGCCCCTACATTCAAAGCCCCCTTTTTACCATTAGCAAGAACTTGTTTCAGTTGCATATCATAAGGGATTCGAACAACTGCTTCAAATACAGTATCAGGAAGCACGGCTTGCGGAACTTCAATATCCACGGGCTTATTAGCTAAATGGCAATTGGCACATACAATTCGTCCAGTTGCTTCTCGTGGGTTTTCATAACCCTGCTGCGCAAAAATGGGATATGCATTTGAAATAGATGCCCGAGTTATTACATATATCATGATCGATATAGAAATCGATTGAGTCATCTGTTCCTTTACCCAAGAAAAAGTATTTCTATTTTGCATGTCCAATCATTGATCCCGGAATTTCTACAATAAATTAGATAGGTAGCTAGTATAGTTCCCTATACACGAGTCTGTCATTGTACTGGGATAATTGTACTGGAATATAGGACGAATACCTTGAAGAACTAGAAGTATAAAGAATTAAGTAAGATTGAAAATGTTTTCTTTATATACGAAGAAAGATTCTGATTTGATTGATATCAGGAGATCAAATGAGTTCTTCATTCATTCATTGAATGATAAATGACTACAAGTGAAGGAGATACACGATTTAAATAATAGAAGATCCAATATTTCACAATTGTATCTAGAATAACTGGAAAAGTGGAAACAAGACTAGATATAATTTGATCGTTATGAACCAATCCAAAATCGTTGTAGACCGAACCAATCATTAGTTCCCAACCATGGGTCGAATGAAATCCGATCCATAAATCAGTAACTAAAAGAATCAAAAAAGCTTTTATTGTGTCACTTAAGTTATAGAGGAATTCCTGAATCCAAGAATTAAGAATGACAAGTTCTTCATTACCCAGAATAAAATAACCACTTAGAATAGCGAAACAAATTATATTTGTCGAGAAATCCAAAATGATATGGAGATGATATTCATTGTGTGTTTTGACCAATTGTATCGTTTCCTTGTGTATTCCTATACGAAGTTTTTGTATATGCGTCTCCGGGTACTCCTTTATCATTTCATCCAAGAGGAATAGTTCTTCCAATTCTATGAATCTTTCTAGAACGTTTTTCTCTTGAATATCATTCAAAAAAGTTTCGGATTTCCCGGTATTCCACCAATTAGTAACCCAAGGTTCCAGACATTTATTAAATGAGAGAGAGACCCACCAGGGCAAAAATATTATGGATGAAATATATGGGAGGGAGACCCAGGCTTTCTTTTTTTTTTTCATTTTTATCCTAAAAGGACCCTTATTCTATTTCTATATTCCTTTCCTTATAGATCCGAGATCTAAATTATTAGACAAAAATAGGAAATAGATCCATGGGTTCAATACCTTTTTATAGAACTCGTACTTCAGAGAAATATCAGATAGAGTCGACGGTTGTATTAAAAAGGAAATTAGCAAGTTTTTTTTTCAATTTTTTCTTCAGTTCATTTCAAAATACTTCAATTGGTACGCGCAAGAAATAGGCCAATTCGGCAGCTTTTTGTTCAATTTCTCGTGGAGTAAAATACTCATCAGTACGAGTCAAGGGAATGGCCCCTTGGCCTCTGATTTCCATATAAAGGACACGACGAGGATAAAGACCCTCTTTAACCTCCATTCTGATGGATTGGATATCTCTCATAAGTAAGCGAAGGAAGATGCGACGATTTATTCCAGGAAATCCCCAACGAAAAATACACACTATTCCTTCTTTTCTATCGAATCGGTCATAACCACTACCTACATTCCATGAAATTGTGCACCACAAATAGGAGCTAATGAATAGACCTGCGATCCCATAGAAAGACATCACTATCCCTTGTGGAAAAAAAATAATTTGCTGAGATGGAAATACGGATATCAGATTCCTACCAAGATAACTGGAAGTTCCAACCACTAAGAATCCTAGTGAACCTAAAAAAAGGATACAGGCCCAGAAAAAATTACTTGTTTTTCGAGACCCCATTATAAGTTCTATCCATATATGTTCTGATCGCCAATTCATACTCTACTAGATCCAGTTGCATTCGATTGGAATTGAGAGAATAACCCAAATGAATTTTACTTTCTTGATCCCGAAGTAACTTTCATTAACTAGCACTATTCTGATGTAAACCGTTAGAAGTAATTTGTTAGATACATTGACTTTCCATTTAAATAAAATATTCGCCGATCCATTTTTAATTTAACCAGCTATACCTGCATATACATGCATTTATGCGGATATCATGTATCCGCATGCATAACAGTTCTTTCATTTGTGTTCGTAAAGAGTCACATATCGTACCATATTACACTAAATAAATATCTGTATTTTGATCCAGTGTTGAAATAAATTGATGAGATTTGGTCCCATCGGATCTAGACAATCTTATTTTTTTGGACATGAAGAGATAAAGAAGCCATTGCAATTGCCGGAAATACTAGGCCCACTAAAGGCACAAAAATAGAGGGTAAGTTGAGATCTGTCATAGAATGGGTGCCTCGATTTAATATTTCTATCTATTAGAAAGAGAAAGATATCTTATGATATGATAAGTATATCTATCCTAAGTATATATCATAAACTGTATTATATTTATAATATTATTTAATAATTATATTTATATTATATATAATAATTATATTATAATTAAATATTAATAAAAAATTAAATTTAATAAATTATTAATATTTAGAAATTAATATTTTGAATTTTGATTCAAGGGAAAGAAACCGTGGAGCTGAAATAACTCACTCAGAACACTTTTTAAAGGATTACGTGGTACAATTGGGTCAAATAAGCCTTTATGGAATAAATACTCAGCCGCTTGTGAACCATCGGGTACTGTCTTATTCAATGTTTGTTCAATTACTCTTTTACCCGCAAATGCAATGTAGGCATTAGGTTCAGCAACAATGACATCTCCCAACATACCAAAACTGGCTGTTACTCCACCGGTTGTAGGAGATGTAAGGATTGATACATAGAATAATTTTTTATTTGATTGATAATTATATGAAGCGGAAGATATTTTAGCCATTTGCATCAAACTCAAACTTCCTTCTTGCATGCGCGCTCCTCCAGAAGCACACACAATAATGACAGGTAAAGATCGATTAATAGCATACTCGATCAAACGGGTGATTTTCTCGCCTACTACGGATCCCATACTACCTCCCATGAACTTAAAATCCATAACTCCAATTGCTATGGGAATACTATTTAGTTGACCTATGCCTGTTTGAACAGCTTCAGTTAAACCTGTCTTTCTTTGATAAGAATCGATACGATCTCTATAGGGTTCCCCCTCTGAATGAAATTCAATGGGGTCCATAGAGACCATATCTTCATCCATAGGATCCCAAGTCCCCGGATCAATCGAAAGTTCGATTCTATCTGAACTGCTCATTTTCAAATGATATCTACACTGTTCACAAATATTCATT